TTCCAATCCGATAACGCTTTTCTTTTTATTGGTATGCCGCTCCGCGAGCAAGGAGCGAGCTTACCTGAAAATGAGTGAGATTCTATTCTTTTTCCTTTGTCCTTTTTGTTTTGTCATTTTCTTTTCTCTATGATCCCAATTATTATATAATAGAAACTATAAGAATCCCAAAACGGCACATAATACGTATCATTTAATCTGCGTCTCCATTTTTTTTTTCCATTTCTAAACAACTATCGTTTGTGAATGTAGGTTGTGTCGGGGATATACTGTGGCTAGTAAGTCATTTCGTTTGCATTTTATTCAACGAGACCGAAAACACAGCAATGATTTGTTTTATGGACTGTTATATTATTTCCAGCCCAAATGAGGTAGTGCCTAATGTCACCGGGAGCGAGTTGGTAGGGGGGCCTGAGATCTTGAGAATGGATCAAGGAAATCCTGATGCTCCGCCAGCCATTCCTCATGCTGAACAGGCTATGGGGGATCTGGATCTAGCCTTGCGATTGGGGCCGCCGAGCCCAACAAAAGAGGCTCTCGAAAGAGAGCTTTCGACCTTTCTTTCTTCCTTTGGAAATAGGGAAGTTCGAAGGGATGTCTTGGAAGGGACAATAAGGAAACTCGACTTGAACAGCGCGTCCCCAGAAAAGCTTTTTTTTGAGGATCCGACAACTTATGCAGGAACTTTCCAACAGACCGCTTGCTGCTTCCACAGCTAAGAAGGCTTTATTGAAAGCTTTAAAAGAGTGGGAGAAAGGGGACGCGTGAGCGTTGGATAATGGAAAGAAGGTAGAATTGCTCGGGACCTAGTGATCGATTCTTTTTCTTTTATATAGGTAGGGTTGGGCAGCGACTCTACTCCTTGAAGTGAAGAATCGAAAGTCGTCGTTCGTTAGACAAGGCCCACGTGCTGTGCATCTCTGGTGTTCTGCTCGTGGGGAGAGGGATGCGGGAAAGTGGGGTCCTCTCACCTGTGCTCACTTCCGTTTTAGAAGTCAGATTGATTTCCAATTGGTGCTCAACAGAAGGGTTCCAAACCTCTGAAAGGCGAGGCAGATTTAACGCTACGCCCTTCCCTTAGCGCCTCCCTCTAGGCGGGGCTCACAACCAAAGGATGCACGGGGTGAAGTTGCCACCATGAACTAAGGATTGGAAGGGTTGAGGATAGAGTTTCTTTTTCATTTCCAGGGTAGTTGGCAAGAGCTATAGCAGCTTACGATGCAGTTGATTCGGAAACATACGCCAGGGCGGTTGGGTGGGGAGTCAGATCAGGCCAACGGTCCTGCTCCGCTTTATACTAAGAGAGTGTGGTTGGGTCTGACTCCGTTATAAGGCTAGTACGCCGAGCAGCTTCGAATTCTGCTGTGCCGGTGCACAAAGCAAGCACACAAGGACTGCGTAAATCTTTGGTCTGTCTATCATTGCCCATGTTGTGTTGGGCTGACTCCTTTTTTTAGGCAAGAAGACCACTAGTGGAATTATGAAACTATTAAGACTAACTGAAAAAAGAGTACTACTCTTCTTCCTCCACTACTGATATTGACTGACCTGTTGATAGGATAGCAGGGAAAGTTGAGAGTATATCCGGAGAAAGAAAAAAACCTTTTCGGGATGAGACTACGAACCCTAATGGAGCCAATGAGAAAGCAGTTGCAGGCCAGTGTAGGCTTGCTCCGCACAGGTTACATCTGGGCCTTATATTGATATTCTTTTCAATTCATTTTGAAATTTCTTCGGTCCGGGGTACCGCGCAATCCGTTTAGATCTATTTCAGTTGCCAATGAAATGGAATACGGGGAACTCTCCGTCTAAGTGGTTAATCCGACGAGTCAATTCTCAATGCGATGCATCCGTGAAATGGGACGGAGATCTGCCCGAACTTAGTCCAGTCCTATTAAAGATGGGGGCGAATCAAGCAACTCTTATAGATAGATGGGATAGGAAGGAAGAAGCACTGATAGCATTTGCAGCTGCTTCTTTCCGATCGATATACAAGCAGTTGGGCGCGAAGCTTTCTTCGTGAAAAAGCTCGTCCTTGTCAATATAGGACTGTCTTTCATTCTGCTTTTACTTATTTTTTGGAAATCTATCATTTTCCAAATTTTTTCATTGTCTTTAGTACGATCTGGCTTCACACCTCTCGCCTATCGGAACACCAACCCAATCGTCGAAAGCTGAAGTGGGTTTGGGGAATGGAAGAACAAGAACATCTTCTTTACCACCAAAAATGCTAACATAAGACCCTTCTTCACTCATGCTTGTCATCTGCTCGTGAATACCGTCCAGTCAAGTCTTTGTTCTTTTATTCAACAATATGGGTGCTAACCAGATTCCCCATGTTATATGCGAGGTCAATAAAATTCTCCAGAGAGTGAGTTTCTGATCATAATGACCACCTAAAGTTGGATTTCCAGTTGTAGTTTTTAGTTTGGGGTGCCAATAGTAGCACAGTTGCTTAGTCGTCCTTCCTCTTACGTATTACAATATAGGTGCTTTGAATGCTGCCTTTAGCGGAAAACGGACTTAATGGACAAATAAGGGATAGGCAAGAATCCGTTCTTGAACTCTAGAGAACAGGCGGAAAGAGGTTCATCAGAGCGATAGGGAAAGCTTATAGAGGGGTGGTCTATTGCTGTAGTATGCTGCTTACCTGTTATGCCGAAGAGAAGAATATGGAGGATTGATCCTATTCACTGCTAATCGTGCAGTTTCCTTCCAATGATAAGGCTTTCGGGCAGTGGAAGTGTTAAGGTCTTCCACTTGAGTTCCCTTGTCAGTTGGAGTTCTAACAGTAGGAGCGCCAAGGTAAGCCCTTGCAGCCATTGAGATATATCTAGTGGAAATGCCAGTTTCCAGCTATCCGCTTCAAGTCTTTCGTTCTGCCAGCAAGCTGGTGCTTGCAGCCTGTGGGTTAGACTGCCCTAAAGCGAGTAGGAGTTTACTCACATGCAGTTGGAAAGTTTGAAAGCAGAGCAGGGGTCTTCATTTCAAATGGGCTTTGATAGATCTTTGAAATTGGAAAGATGCTCAGTCCACTCTCTTTTCGATCCAGTTACAGTTGGAGTAGTAAGCTCATCTAGTTCCCCCTCTTTCTCTCTTTCCTGCAGTTTGAGTTTTAGTTGTCTTTCCTGTCGATCTCGGCGAGCCAGTCTTAGTAGTAGCCCTAATAGGAGGAGGGCCATATAATAGTTGCTAGTCTTACTTCCATGGAGTGGTAGAAAGCGAAATTGGGAGAAATTTGACATCCTGTCTTATCTTATATCGATTTTGCTCTTTTTGTCTTTCTGTGCCATCTTCAGGCGATCGAAGACTTTATCTAAGAGGTGGATTTCCCTCGATAGTCGGGCATATTATATATGATGGATACGAGTGGGCCAGGCGAGTGAATAGGTATCAGGCCAGGTTACTTTTTTGAGAGTCCTAAGGAGGCTACCTAAACGATCGTTGAAAGGCTTAAGAGAGGTCAGGAAGGACAAATCAAAGAGAAGGGTGGTTCGTAGATCAGTATGAGTATGAACTTCAGCGTGAAGTGGTCGGGTTCACTCCTTCTAGAGGAAGGGATTCGTGTACTGATTGCTTGCCTTAGCTTCTATATCCCTCACTCGATAGATCTTATTTGTTAGAATGAATTCCTTATTGCTCTAAACGAGCTACATGACTCAGGTAGCTTGTCTCCAGAACCTCCACTTCCCACATCGAGCTTAGAAACCCGGTCTTTTTCATTAAAAAAGAAAGATTTTAGCAATCCTCATCAAGGAAGGGGTCCCATCGCACATCCGATTCATGAACAGAGGATTCGTAAACAGACAGGCTTGACATTCCTTAGAAAGCGGAAAAGAGAGGATTTGCAAGAAAAAGTCGAATAGACTGACCTACGAGCAAAAGTCTTGGAAGAGTGAGCGCAGGGAAGGATATTTCTTTTAATAAAGAAGTCGATTTTCAAACTCACTTAAGACCGTTCGTGATCCCCACTTCACTCCTATTCCATTCCTTTCGACTTTAGCATTATTGGCGAAGCAAGGGATGGAGCTAGTGAAAAAGGGAAGTAAGCTCCTTTAATCCCAGTAGTCCGAAAGCTGTAATCAGAAAGGGAAGTAAAGAAGAGATGTCTTGATAACAGGAAGTCGTGTAAGGCGGTGGTGTTCTCCTTTGTTCCTCTGTCCTAGTCATTTCGTGGTCTAGTGGGCTCTCTTAAGTAAGTTCGAAGCAAGCAGCTAGTAAGACATGTTTGGACCTACGGAAGAGTAATGAAACTCGAGTTCACTTCACTCAAGCTTCCTTTCAAAAACCTTTAGGCTATTGAAAGTGACCTTTTAAGAGAAAGAAAGGTTGAAACAAACACATGTGATATTCAGTAATTAACGACTTCAAAGAAGCCCTATTGTTACCGTATGGAGCTACCTTCTTCACCTGGCATGCTCAACTCCATCACATATACCCTCTGTCTCCATCTTCAGGAGAGCTATTGCTGTACGTTGAGTCCCCCCCGCACATACTTCGCCATAAGGCCTTAACTCTCTCCCATCTGCGATAGGGGTTGGCATCTCCGTACACAGCAAGCTGAATGTCCGCCGTCTTCTCGGGAAGCATTGAAATCCTTATTCAATCCCATGTGCCTACCTTTTCTACCAAGATTGTTAGTAACTATCAACTGACTATATGAGCGAAATAGTCAGAGATAGCCTGCCTCGTCCCTTTTGCTAATTTCATACCTCCCTCAGATGGCTACCGAAAGAAAGTCTCTCGACCGTAGGGAGAGGAAAGGTTGCCAGTCCTCTCAATCAGCTTCAACCGGCCAGTCACCTCTTCTGTTTAGAAGAAGAGCTGCAATCTTTCTAAAGCGCCAACGGGCAAGAAAGGGCCTTGCCTTCTTTCCTAGGGAATTCAATCACATCGGATCAGTGAGCTAAAGTCAGTCCCTCAACAGCTAAAGTAACTGCTTGATCTGTCACCCTCGTGATTCAAGCCTTTCACCAAGCCTTATTAAAAAAGTCAAGAGCTTACTCAGAGCTCAAACTCTATTTAAATCAAAGTCAAGCGAAGCAAGCCAGCCAAAGAGGGATAGGCATGATCATTCTATTCTAAAGGTAGAGCTCCTGAACTAAGGACTTCAAGCTATAACTTCTCTATGTTCACATAGGATCCTATATAAACAACCGGAAATGCTAGACTAACTGCTCTAGAGGCAACCTACTGGAGAAAGCCAGAGGAGGGAAGTTCCTCGGTTAAGAGGATTAGGGAATAAACGAAGGAAAGCTTAACTCGCTCGAACTTCCGAGGTCCAGTGAACTCAATCTTGAACCCCTGTTTAGCTTTCTCTTTTGCCTATGAGGTTTGATGACAGACCGTGGTAACTTCAAAAGAGGAGATGCCCTTAGAAGATTCTATTAGAAGTAGGAAAGCCTTCAACAAGAGAAAAGGAGACCCAAGCACAGCCAACCTACCTTTAATACGAAATCCACCACTGCCCTGAGCACCTCTGACCGATGACCCAAAGAAGTACCAAAGCCATAGAAAAAGGGATATAAAAAGAGAATTCTCTAAGGCTAGACTTTATTTAAGATACCGGAGCTAACTTATATAAAGATCGAAAATACTGCCATCTGGGACTGCCAGGAAGCCAAAGAAGCGTCTTTCAAAGCCTTCTCAACATGAGACTAGTGAGCTATGCACGGAAAAAGCCTAGTGACGTGGTGGGACATATGCTGCTCAAATTGCTCAATAAGTAGGCTTTTTTACAGCTTCTTCTTTGGTTAATCTATGACATCGTCGGCAAAGAAAGGCTCTTTGTCACGAAGGGCTTGTTAGCTGTTAGCAATTAAATCAATAGCAATATATAGTAGACACGCTACGATAGAAGCAATATATTTCACCACTTCTAGTTAGTTCCTTTTGGCACAATTCATACCCGGACTTCGCATATTACTTGGCACCTGCCTTCAAAGACATCTCTGCAAATAGCGGAAGTAATTTGATGTCTGATCTTTATCTTGCAGACATAAGATCGGGTGAAGAAAGTGCTCAATCAGACCTTCTTTTAGGTGTCCTGCTCCCTATAGTTGATAGTGGGACCTCCTTGCTCTTCTTCTTGACCCTGAAGAAGTTAGCTCTGAAGGCATAACTCTGGGCTTCTAGTAGCCCTTCCGACAACAGATTCAATTGCAGCAGTTACTCTAACAGCGGCAATCGCCCATGGTTCTGCTCTACTATATTCACATGTTGGCCCAAGGCTCACTCCCAGCCCTAAGCTAAGCCCTACGGTTCCTTCGCTTCCCGCCGTTAAGAGTTATGGCTTATAGGATAATAAGAGTTAAGGACAGTAGTTAGCAATCCCGGTATTCAAGATGAGGAAGTTAGCTGGCTGGCTGGGGTAACTCTCCTTGCCGAGGAGATAAAGAATGCTTACTCAAGCCCAAGAAGGAGCTATCTCATAGGAATGTTAAGAATGAAAATGTTAAGAATGAAATAGATTCAACTATAGCAAGTCAACTCACCTTTGCTTTTAAGAAAAATTGTTGGCAAGCAAATAACTTGTTACTCTTTTTCTTTCTGTAAGTCAAGTCCCCGGTGATCCAAAACCTCAGTCAGGGCGGAGTTAAAGATAATAGAATAGAATATGAAAGAAATGTTTTTGAATCTTTTTGGGATCGGGCTAAGGATGTTCAATGTTCAAGCGTAGTCAATCCATTCATCTGAGGAGTTTACCGCTCCGTGGGGGCTGTCATTTTTCCTCTGCTGCGTCTGACTGTCCTCATTCTAGTTGGTAGGCGTGCGAGTAAGAGAGTAGTAGGCGAAGTTCTATGAATTGAATGGGACTTCAGCTTCGACAATCGTATCCTCCCTCCAGCAAATAAGGTGGAGTGGGCAAGGCAGAGAAGACAGGAAAAGACAAGCTCAAACTTCAGCATTTCCATTACCTGCTCCAGTAAAGGAAGCATTTCCTGTGAATAAGAACTCGAATTGGAATTTGGTCGGGAGCTAAGAGAGATTGGAAAGGTTTAAATAAGAGTGTGCCTAGCGTCTTTCGCTCTCTCTTATTAGAAGAAGGAAGGGGCGCGACCCCACTCAGCTCGAAGAAGTAGCTCTTTCAACTAATCCATACTTTTCCTCTCCTTACAGTCAAGTGGCTTTCAGCTCCTCTTCTGTGACAGCTATTTCCTCGTCTGGGAAGCAATCCTGAAACTCATGTTCCGGGTGCAAGGTGTTCTGCTATCGCCCTTCCTTTTTGGTTACATACGTGATGTCGAATTCAGACAGAAGCAGTAACCATCTTGCGGTCCTTCCCGTTACGTTAAGGCGGGTTTCTCGAACAAATACTTTTTTTGTAGGTCCATGGAAGCTATTAAATGTACTGGGTAAGACAGCATGTAATGCCTCAATTTCCGCCTTACCCGCCAAGCAGGTTTTCTCCAAATTGGTATACCAGGTCTTGTAGTCAGTCATTTTCTTACGTTGGTAGTATATGGCCCTTTACTTCCGTCTGTCTTCATCGTATTAAGCCAACATAGACCGCATAGTGGTTTCAGTGACTGATAGGTATAGTAATAAAGGCTTCCTGGCGTTGTAGGCACTAGAATGGAAGTATTCCTTTATTTTGTCAAAAGCTTTCTGTTCATCCCATTTTCCTGCGAAATTGAGATTTATAAATTTTTGTATCGGCTCGCAAGTGGTTATACAAGAGAAAGTCAAAGTCTGATGGGACTATTGATCGCTACAAGGCTCGCGTGGTAGCCAAAGGCTACAACCAGCAATAGGGTATAGACTATGATGAGACATTCAGTCCAGTTATCAAGATGGCATCAAGGGCGATTAGGTGTGACTTGCTTGATAAGGGAAAGAGAAGACGTCCCTCAAAGCCCCATTAACGCAAAACAAGTCGATTCCTACGTTTTTCAATTCCCAGAAGCTCTTAGCTACTCAGCTATACTATAGGCTCTAAAGGCATTACTTGACTGAAAGAGTGCTTATATTATGGGGGCTTCCCTTTCCAACATCTGACTTATATACACTTATATACAGGTCAACGTCGACTTAAGAAGCACGAAAAAAATTAGCTCACTCGACTGAAAGGAGAGGGATGAGAGTAGTCTTTTTCCAATAGGCTAGCTGCCTATTGCAGGAGTTCCTGACCTGAAAGGACACCAGCAAGCTGCTACTGAATGTGAACAAAGTCAAGGAGATGGAATCAACTCAATAGAATTCGGTTTTTTTATGACTGCTGAAGTGACCGAACGAAATGTTGGATTGATTCAATACCGAATCCCAGATCTCCATAGACGACTAATGGTAGGGGCTGCATTTTTCGGAAAGAAAGATAGTGGCAAAAGGATGTTAATCAAGAACCGACGTCTCATGCCGACCCCGTCTGCAGTTGCTACTACACTGTTACATCCGGATAAAGTGACCCGTACTGGTGGAATAATTGCAATGCGACTATACCGCCTGCTGATAAAGGGAAGACAGTATACCAAGCTTGTCCCAGCAGCCAGGTTTGGTCCTCCGGGCAGCAACCCGGCCGGTATACACCCCACAGAGGAAATTGGGCTGTGAGGTGAGTAACTATATTCAACAATCATTTGCCAACATCGTTCCTAAGCCCTACTAAGTAAAGGGGGATGTGTTCAGTCCCAAGCATCTTCGTCAATACTCCATCTGCCCCCCGCCGGGGGGTTAAGGGGGAGGATGTCAAAACCTTACCCATAAAAAAAAAGTACATAGACCTGCTCACAAAGAGCTACAAGACAGCCAAAAACATTACTGCTAATAAAATGAAAGTGAACAAAGCCAAACCAATATGATATTCAATAAGCCCACTTTTTTGAGAGAAAAAACCTGAATTTGTTGAGGAAGATCAGCTGTAGAGGAAAACCTATAGTCAAACTGAGAATCGCAGCCGAAGTTTGCTAAAGAGTCTGCCACTTTGTTGTTTTCTCTAAATGTATAGACGATTTGGAAATGGCCAGCCGATAATTTGGATGAAATGAAGCTCCACCATGAGTCTAGGTATGGGTAATTTTAGGGGCTTCTTTATTTTCATTGAAGCAATCAACAATGATTTTGGAGTCAATTGCGAGTTTACGAGCTTGATGAATGTAGAGCGCATCCAGAAGAATAGAATAAGTAAACGTCCAAGATGATCTGATGTCAAGAAGCTGAGAACAGTCTTTCAGCCAGTCCGTAATTTTTTGAATAATAGCAGCCGGTTGAGATATTGGGTTTTCTAATTTACTGCTATTGCCTTCCTTCCAGAGTTCCCAAACTGAAAAAAAAGTAAGCATAGACGTGACGTAGCCAACTTGGGATTTCCTGCGAGATCTGTTAAACCGCCGGGACTGAATGGAATCCGTTTGGAAGGATCTTATATTGAAAAGGCGATCAAAATGGTTCCAAACCTCCATAGCAAGCTCACTCTTGATGAAGAGGCGATCAATACTTTATTTATCATGCTCCGAACAGCACAAGCATTTGCTTGCTAATCTTATACCTTTCGTCTGAATTTTTTCCCTTAACTGATTCTGAAATCCCCGCATACAAAGTCAAATAAGAGCTTCCACGCAAAAATGCTAATTATTGTAGGAATGGCTTTATCCCAGACAAATTGAGTCCAAGCTTGAATGCCCGTTCGATTTCTTATCGATTCCCAACCAGCTTTGAGAATAAATGACTCACTACGATTCTTTTTCCATATCCCCCTGTCCTCCTGATGAGATGTGAATATACCACTATTCCTGATATCATAAACCACTCTGTGAGGCAAAAATGCTTCGATATCATTGAAAAAGCAGTTTCCATGTGCGTCAAGCACATCTATGATTTTGGAGAAATAACTAGTAAAGGAGTTGGCCTGGTCAATAAGAGGGAGTCATACTTTGGACTGCTTTTTTCAAAAGAAACTATCTGAAAGCCCCTATGGTTTGCTGCTTCCAAACCTGGTTGTCAGGACTTGGAGCGAAATCCGTTCTATTTTCAGGCAACCCCACCAATACTTAAGGGCAAAAAATGGTGGATTGGAAATGGAGCTAGCACTGATTTCTGGTTCCACCCCTGGCTCTCTGATATTCTTCTCATTGAAAGTACCCCCCTCTTATTGACCAGGTAAACTTCATACGAAAAGCTTTTGAAAGCTCTTGAAAATGTCTTGTAGTAGGAGGACCCAAAGCCCCTTCCTGAATAGGTAGGCACATAGTATCAAAAAATATCCAGTGAAGCTTTCTTTTGTCTTCATCACCGCCTCACCAAAAGTTAGCTAACATTTTTTCCAACTGGTCAAGAACTCCCTTTGAAACAGGAATCCCTGCAAGAAGGTGTATAGGCATCGAGAAAAGAACATGTTTGCAAAATCCACTGGATAACAATGCTTTCATCTCCTACCACTTTATTTTATACTCTATCCAGAAGATGAGAAATTTTTTTTTTTTCGATTTAAATAGAGGTAGTCCTAGATCAAAATATTAGGAATCAAAGCAAGGAAAGTTGCATTGATGGAACGGGGGATCGCACCTTCAGCGAAGAAATAAGGTGACCAGCTGGAAGTTTTTGAAATCCCAACAATATTTTCTATATAAAAAGAATCCGGAAAGCCTGATGGCTTTAAAGGATAGGGGAGACCTTTTTTTGGGTTAGTGCGCGCCGACATGCTAAAAATTACCTTTTGAACTTCTTCCATATTAGGAGGACTCGTAAGCATCTTATTATCTTCCTCTGTGACTAGAGAGGGGATGGTCTCAAGGATCTCATCTTCAAGCACCGAACCTTGAGAAGAAAGTAATGTATGAAATAAATTGAGAGCTTCCTGCCATACAGAGACAAGTTCTGAATTTGGTTCAAGGTGCTTATTCTCTATCTTTCTTCGTAAAGCAGAAGTTTTTCAAGGTTACTCTTGGCCGAATCTAACTCCATTTTCTTATCAGCAGACCAACTCTGTTCAAGAGCAAATTGGCCTTCTTCGTTTTCGGCATTTCTATATTCTGAAATAGTTCGCCAATTCAGTGCTTTATTTGTCGAGTCAATCTTCCTGGAGAAGACTTGAAAAGGATTTCCCGAGCATGGTTGAGATCAATGTGAAAATAAGAATGCCGAATCCACATTCTTTGGAAACGAAAGACCCCAGGCCTGCGAGTATTATAATCTTCTAAGAAGATTACTATAGGAGAGTGATCAGAGGATACTCTAGGCAAATGGTCAACTCTGGTGGAAGCAAAACGGCTTTTATATAGAAGCGGGCAGTCCCCATTCAAAAGGATTCTATCTAGTCTGGCCCAGATACAATGTTGACCGGTTTGATTATTGCTCCAAGTCAATTTGCTGTCATTGAAAGCCCAATCAAATAATCCAAACGAGAAAACCATATCTTCAAAGCTCATCACTTCAATAAAGGCATTGAAGTCAGGAGGCCGACCCCCAAGTTTTTTCTAATGGATCCGCAATTACATTAAAGTTCCCCCTACTAGCCACGGGAAGTTAATGCAAGTCGATAGGTCCTTCAATCATCGAGTACACTATCGACTTCCCACACTTATCATGACAACATCACCGATCTTTGGCGCTTATGGGGGGCCCTATCATACACATGCACCACCAGAGTCTTCATAAGAACTCTGGGGCGAGGGCCAAGGTGAACCCGGATTAACGATGAGAAGCGGTCAAATCAGTAGCAAAGGCACCAGGACGGACGGTTGGTTGAACCGGGCGATAGCTTCGCGATCGATAGCTCAGTGAGGTACGCCACCCGCCCTACTTCTAATGATAGATAGAAAGGGTGGGAGAGGGGCTGAGGGACGGCAAAGGTACAAAAACCAAAAGTACATGACATACGTACGTTAAATGGTAGGCCCATTACGAACAATCATTAAGGCGGTCTCCAATCTCGCTCGGCTCGGGGCGATCACTTGAACAGGGCGGGATTGATCGATCTACATCAAAAATTATGGCTTCCCTTCCCAGGAGCGCATCTACAGAATAAAGAGAGCACGCACCACACTCCTACTATACCAGGGCCTTTAGCTTTCACTGAGAAGAAGAGATTACTTCCAGCTAGCTTTTTTCCCTAACCCTAACCAATGAATGATAGGCCGGCTTAGGATAATTGAAAACGAATTCACTTTCCGTAATCGGAGGCAGGTCAGGGGCCGGCGGGCACGCCCCCAGCTTCTTAAGTTTGGGAATTGTGCCGGACCAATGCTACGAGCTTCCGGAATCCAATGGAATCTTCGTAAAGTCGATCATTACGAGTGTTACGATTCATTCGATTGGCAGGTCCAATCGATTCATAGCCTCTCGAGCACAACCCATATTCATGCAAGGATTGGTGATTGAGGATCCATACAGAGTTTTATGAAATATCTTAGAGATCAAGGAACAGATGCTTTCTTCAGGAAATATGAATACTTTTTGGTAGGGACAAGCCATTTTTTGGCGTTGAATCGGGTCAGGAAGAACAAGTTGTTCCAGCTCCGGGGAAAAGATTCATCTTCCAATTTTCCCTTCCTTCCAATTCCAATATTTTGGATTTGAGCTTCCCTCATTCCTTTTATTGAGCATAATGATGCGAATCGGGCTTGTTGTATTTAGTATACAGCGTCAAGCAGTTCCGCTTTCCCCTACCGATGATGTGCCGAGAAGTGCATTGTTGGAACTGGGTTGGAACTTAAGACCATAAGCTCTAGATTTTTTGGTTTCCGCTATAGCCGAACACAAGGGAAAGATCATTTTTTTTTTACCGGAAAAGATCGTTTTATCAGGTAATGGATACACTATAAGCATTCCTTTGGTTATGTATTATGTATAAGCCTTCCAACAAACAGAAAGACTTGTATGCATCAGGTTCATAGGGGTAAATACATTCAAAAGGGAGAAATTTTAGCGGCTCATATTTCAAATAAAGATCGCCGCGTGGAAAACTCGTTTTTTTGGGGGGTTGTCCCCACTGGTTTGCGAAAGCAATGGGAGACTTGCTCCATAGAACCCCCCCCAGAGACTTTCGTCCCCAGTATTCTCTATGGGCAAAGGCGCTCAGGTGCGCTTAAAGTCTTATTGCCTATATCTTATCTTAAGACGAGGTCGCCACCCCGCCTGCTTTAGTCTCAAATAGGGCGCAAATTGAGGTGAACAGACTGGACCGAACCTCCCTACGTCAAGAGCTTTTGGCTCTTCACAAGAGAGCACCAGGTCGTAACACCGGAAGACTGCGCCGTTATTAGTTATTATAAAAATGATAGAATTTCTTTGTATGGTTAGTCACCAGTGGCACAACCTACGGGCTAAGTAGCGCCTCAATGGGAGTCTTTTTTTCCTCCGCGATAGTGTAATACCAAGACCAGTAAGAGAGAATGGACTTCATCCATTCGGACAAAACCCATGCCCCCCTAACCAGTCGTACTCTGACCAGGCTTCGAAAAACTTCGAGATCACCGAGTTTCTCGGGAATCGAGGGGTCAAGAGCCTAATCAGGTCCCCTCACCATACCTTGTTGATAAGATTAAGTGTTTACCAGTGGTTGCGCTTAACCAGATCCAAAAGGGGAGAGGACACACACCGTTCGGTGAGTGAAAGACGAGGAAATGCCGATTCCAACCCCCAAGAAGCCTTACGAGACTTTTTTGAGGAGAAACGCGATGAACTTGACCGAGAGGGCGGAAACGTCTTAGTAAAAGACCTGAGAGAACTCCGCTTTTTGGATCAACTTTCACACGATCTGCAAAAAAATGGAAAAAAGTCCGTCTATATCAATATTATATTTGAGAGATAAGAAAGCATAGTAGAAATTTTGATGATAGAGGAATCTTTGCAAGAGAAAATTCTCGGACTAAACGAAATCTATTTAGATCTCATTAGTAATGGCACAGACAGTAGTTACTTTATTTACATTCTGAATACGTATGGCCATATTGTAGGTATGTAGTTCGGACTTGGTTGGGTTTTCTTTTTGTTGTTCAGGTCGATCACTGGTTCATTTTGTTAGTTATGGGTTGCTCCTCTGTCCAGAAAACATGAGGGAATCCTCTACCGCCTGAAAATGGGGATTGAAAACATGGTTGGGCCTAAGGTCAGTAGCTCAGTGGTAGAGCGGTCGGCTGTTAACCGATTGGTCGTAGGTTCGAATCCTACCTACTTGAGGAGATTCCAGGCGCAGTCCTTGGTAAGTCCGGTTTTCTGTGCTACGTTCTTCTTAGATCCAGCGAAATTATTGGTTTCAGAGTCCACTGTTTGTCTCAAATCAAAGTCTCTTTTGTCAATCCGGGGCAATACGAGTGGCATAATCTATTTATTAAAAACGGGCTTTCGATAAGCAATTGGAGGACTACCTATTTACTGATTGACCCCGGGAGTAAAGTAAAGAATCTAGGTCGATAAAAAGCTTTGCACGATTATATATTCCTTTCCAGGCTAGAAAAAAAATCTTACCTCGCGGGCAGGTTATCAATAAAACTAGAAAAACTAGGTTGCTTCCCATGGTTTGTTTACTTCCCACGCTTTCCACTACGAGAATAATTACTAAAGGAATTCCATAGTTAAGGCATCTTTGGTAGGTGTATAACTTTATGCCAAACCAGGAAATGAGAACCAGTACCCCACCCCGTACTGGCACTAACACACCCTCCCGAACGAACTGATTCAAAGAAGGAATGAACAACTCATTCATTCGCTTTCCTTGATTTGAATGTCTGACTTAGTAAACTAGATCAATATCCTATCATGGTTGAATAGGCGCTACAGCCCTTTCCTTCTTTCTTTTTCAAGCCAATAACTCTCTAACATCAACATACGAGTCGTTCACCCAAAAACTTTCCCCCGAACTGAACCAATCTAATAAAATAAAAAGAAGTAGAGACTGAACTGCTTGCTGGCACCCGTTTTCCAAGCTCTTGGTTTTAGGGCAGATAGATGGTCAACAAGTTAGCTATGAATTTGACATGACATGGTCCCTCCGAAGGGTACGATGTTTGGCTTGCAGCTCTTCCGGGACAAAACCCACCACACGAAAGCTTTGAAAAAGCTATTCCCACTGCTTCGGAATCTTACTCTTCACAGGTAATGCTACTAAAAATCCTCCGGAAAAAGGTCCAAAACTAAGGGCGTTAAGCTCTGCGACTTGTCTGTGAAATTGAGATAGCTATGAATTTGAATATGGGACACCAATAGTGAAGGCCATGCTGGCCTCGGATGATTGCTTCTATCGACTGTCTTTCTCTTTGTTGACCGGGGGGAAGCCTCTCAATGTGCAAGCTTACTTTTCTCAGCGAGTGCTACTCTTTCTTTTGGCCTGATCTCGTAAAGAAAGGAAGGCTCATGAATGACCAATCCCTGGAGGAAGACTATGATTCTCTTTCTGTCGATCTGGTAACCTATTTTCCCTCGGTCTCGTCCCTCTCCGCTATTGACTGCTTGACTTCCCGAGCCTCTTATTTTTTTTTTAGATGCTGCTGAAGTTTCCGTTTGTCCGCTCTTTTCCTCTCTAACAGTCTCTGCACGTTCATATCTAATACAAGGAATGAATGGATTCATCCTTACAACATAGCCATAGAGTGCCTTCAAAGGGAAAAGAGGTAAACACCTTTTTTTGGTGAGGTAAGGCACCTCCCACTTTCTGCTAGACCAAAAATGAAGGAAATCGTGTATGTAATCCGCCCTCAAAGAGAGCTCAGCTCAAGAGGACTACATTCAACAGAAGAACGAATGAAAAAGGAATTCCTACAGGGAAAGGCAAATTGAAGGCTTTGGGACAACATATTAGAATGGACAAACAAAGAAAGACAGAGATAGGGTGCATTAGCTACCATTCTTAGCTACACAAGACGATTGCTTAGCTACATTCGCTCCTTAGCAATAGCAACAGAGGAACAAAAGAATTGCCCTTTATAGGGGAATATTGGTTCGAGGATCCTGACTTCGAGGTGTCGACTCACTTAGAGAAAGAAAGACACGCCAACCGGTAAGGGCACGGGAAGCGGAAAGCCGAGTTCTGAGGATCTTGTGGCCAGGAGGTCCAATAGGGATTTCGTAAGATTGGCCTAGAAGAATTGCGCTAGGACCTGCCATCATGTGATGACGAGGGGTTAAAAGATGCATTTTCTTCTCAGAGACCAATGTTGCTAAGTCATGGTACGCAGGGGTCAATCGTCCTATTCCCGAGAGGCTATTGATGGGGATCACTCCTGGGAGAGCTCTTCCCAACAAGAGAGAAAAGAACGATCGAAGAGGGGGGTCTCGGGAAAGAACCCGCTTTTCAATCCCTTCTTGTGTTTGGGAGAGCAGTGGTCTCAGGGTTGTTTGTGGCCAGAGTTTACTCGTTATGCGTTGGACAGCAACAATAAGCTGATTACGGGATGGAGCCTTTCTTTCTCGGTCGTCTGTCTTAATATAAGTGGATTCCGTCCTTCTCTGCTGCATTGGTTTTTCACTCCCCACTCTCCACCATAAAAAAAGCTTTCCACTATATCTCAGGAGTAGTCAAAGGTATGAAGTAACTCGACTGATAAGGAGAGGAAGGTAGGCGGGTCCGAGTAGGAAAATTAACTAAGAAGTAGGGCATACAATCAATGTCACTCATAGCAAGCAAGAGATAAGTTATTGATGTGATGACAAGGCATACCCAACAGTCTGAAGGAGTAGTGCCCCTCGGGACAATTCCTTTTTCTTTGTTCTCTGTTCCGTTCCTCTTCTCTTGAAGCCCTTGCATGGTATCATGTCTCGGTAGTACTCGGTATCGGTAGTCTTTCCCCTCTCCGTGAGAAAAATTGTAAATTGTGGTTTCCTTTCGTATCGAGATCTTAATAAGACTGGAATCAATCTACCGAGGAACTTCTCGCTAGGGAACTGGTCAAAAAGTGCTTTCTGTCTCAACGGAAGTGCGAAAGCCTATTTGTTGCTTTTAATACGAGATCAGAATAAGCCTATAGAAAAAAATGCCTATTCTTTTGTAGAGTAGATTGGCAGCGGTGGTACCGAAATAGAATGAAATGGAAGAGTTCCCCCGAAATAACAAGGTTGGTAGTAAGTAGGGAGGAGATCTAGAAGGTTGGGATTAATCGTTTCAGTTGGAATGCCAAATCATTAGCGACTGGCGCTGTCTTAAACTTCAAGAAGTACCATTGAGGTATTTGTAGAAGTAGGGTCAGGTTAGGTCTTCTTCTCTCTGTCCTTCCTTTTCTTCTTCGAAAGCAAAGACTGCTGTTACCTCTCATTATGGATTTGCCTATGGCCCATCCCTCTATATAATATACTTTCCTTAAACTGCCAGATCCGCTTTTGGTGCTTCGTCCGATTACAGAACAGAAACAGGTGGGGCATCCTTATCGAGCCTTTGAGCTAACCCCTACCTTGCTAGCGTTGCTAGGACTAGAGCCCATTCATTCGTTGGGATTCTTCCAGCTTAGACGCTATTACCAGGTGCTTGATCCGGTGACTTTACTGAAACCAGAGGGGCATCTTCTTACGAAGCCTTTACGGACTTGACTGACTAGACTTCTGCGTGGGGTCAGATACCTAGTTATCTGACTTCCTCTATACACTTCACTTTCGATCTTTACGGACTTGATCGCATAAGCCGAACTTACTCGTATATAAATATACGGTTGGTCTGTCCCTTGGTCAACTTATGCTATCCCACTCGGGAAAGAACTGCAATCAAACCTGTTTACTTCTCTTACGAATTGCCTTCTTTCAACTCCGAAAACTGCTTCAAAAGGAAAGCCAGCCGCTGCGCCTATTACGGGTGATTCTTGATCGGTCCTACTCCCCTTGGTCAGATTACTCGACTGACACTACTCCGGCTTCAGCCGATCCTTCCACTGCCTTTTCCACTGGGCCAGGGGCATCGTCGGTATGCAATCGATCATCGTGCATGTGTGCCTTTCCCTCACGCTTTCTAATGAACATACAAGGGATTATGGCGTAGCTTAGCCTTAGCTCATTTCCCAGTTGAAAACAATTGATACTCATATTAGGGGTCAAAGTTACTCAAGGTAATTTCCCTACCAATAAGATTGGCAAAAAGACAAGTTTTTCGTTGCATATAGGTGTAAAACTGACTCATGACAAAAAACCGATCAAGACTATTGACAATTTGGAAACTTGTTATCTCCTCTATATGGAAAAGTGAGAAATGAAATTGATGGTCAGAACTTGACAACTTTTTTCAAACTTTGAGGCGGATATAGATGCCAAAGTAGTCCCCTTTTTGCCACTTTTCATGTGAAGTCATGTCAAAAAGCCGATCAACCTTAGCATTTTATAGGTTTTGCAGTTCTATGGAGATAACTTTTTTCATTTCTTATTGATTTTCTGCCCGGTTTATGCCAAAAACACGGGTTTTCTAACAAGTGTAGAAAAAGGAAATAGTGCACTAAGATCCGAAGTCTTGACTGCGACAACACCCTTCCCTGTTGCTTCTTCCGGTGACTTGAGCGCGGATCCTTACCTTGAAGGTTCTGTTCCCTACCTAGGTGCGAGTGAAACAGCCTTAAGGCATTCAGCTGGGGATGGGGTGGCCTCTTTTCCATGTTCCGACTTTCTCGCGGGAGCTTACTCCGGGTACTTCCTCTAAATCAATATCATAAGAAAGGGCACTTCCCGATCAAAGCATTAAAGAAGGCTCAGTGGAAAGCTAACTCCTATTTACTAGGTTCGGTCCTGACTCACCGGATAGAGGATACTCCTTCCCTAAGAATGTCATAAGTTCGTTTCGATTTAGACTATACTAGTGAATCTATCCCAGACAGAAAATACCTAACCCGATTCTGAAACAAAACCGGGCCTAGCGCTCGTGGCAAACTACCTTAATCCGATGATTTCCTTGAGACATCACTTGTTTGTTGGGACTGAAAAAGCCTGAGCCCCTGGCGCTTGTTCAACTTCCGTTCCTTCTACTTCTGGGGCGTCTGGTCTGCACTTCCCTGGTTCCAGTTCCGATTCATTGAACTTTTCATGCGGCGACCTTCTTACTATTTATTCCTACTTTCACATACAGAACCTTGGTACTTCGCTTGGCATGGATGCCTTTCCTTCCACTGATTGAGCTAAACATAGATCCGGGGAAGCTAACAACTGAACTTCAACTGCAGGGATGGCTGTATGGATTCATTTTCCGGAATGTCCGCTGGAATACGTTAATGATAACCTTCTTATGGAAGCTGCGAAATTGGTTGGGAAACCTTTGAAGATCGACACTACCACCACCATGGCTACTAAAGCACGCTTCGCTCGTATCTGTGTTGAGGTTGATCTTTGAAAACCTCTTGTGTCAAAGGTTAGCTTAGGCTATCACGTTCTAAAGGTCGAATATAAAGGTATATACACGGTTTGTTTTGGGTGTGGCATTGTCGGTCATCGTTCAGAGTTTTGCCCTTCTTTGATTGGAAACAATGGGGTGCTGGCAATACTTCCGTTGGTACGGGGGCTACGGTGGCGCCACTTTCCCCCGGTGGCAATCTTATTCCCGAAGCAATCTGAGCCATGAGGTTGGCTTCTTCATTACTAGATCGAGGAACATGCTTAATAGCCACGTCATCGAATTAATCCAAAAGCTGGACTGCCATCGCGAAGTAAGGTAACAAGGCTTTGCTGCTGCACTTATACTCTCCGCTGATTTGTTTCAGAACCAAAAGGGAATCACCGATGATCTGAATAGTAGAAGCCCTAAGATCGATTATTAAGATTTCTAGTCCGATTATTAGCGCTTCATACTCAGCTTGATTGTTTGTACATTCAAAGTCCAATGTAAAAGATAGTTCCGTCTTAAGTCCTTCAGGGGAAATCAGGATTATTCCTGCTCCCGCTGATTCGCTGGTGCTTGACCCATCGAAAATAATGGTCCAAGGCGTCAAATAAGTCATTGACACATCGAGGCCTTTTGTTCTTCTGATTCTACCTCCAAACAAGGATGATCGACCAAGAAATTGGCTACCACGGGCATAGGGTATTCATACTTAGGCGTGGCCAAGTTGAGGTGCCTAAAGTCGATACAGACCCTTAGCTTCCCATTTTTCTTGACCACAGGCACCAAATTAGATAACCATTCTGCATACCTAGTTGTTCGGATGAAGCCTCCTTAATTTGTCGAATAGCTTCTTTCCGGCAAAGCTTACCAATCCTACACTCCTTTCTTCTATGTCTGGTGGAGCTATTCCCAGACAGCCTGAGAGCTGAGTGAGGACCTTATTTGACATGCTTTTTTCCTTCCAAAGCTACAAAGTAGGTCCGTTAGCTCAAAGCTTTGCTCCAAGTCAAAGTAATCAAAAGATTAGGTAGGGCTGATTCATGCAACTGTAAATATAGAGCCCGGCACGTGTAACAAATAAGCTTCTTTCTTCCTCAGCTTGTCCTACCGCTGATCTAAAATGCATCTTTGTTGCCACGCTATCTTACTTCTGAATCGGCATACTTAGCAATCGTCCTCTTCTTCGCTTACAGCTTCTTTGCCTTACTGAACTCAACGTTCTCTTCGCCTTCCTTATTAATTAATTAAGAAACCTTCATTCGGCATACTTACCGCACCGTGGGCTTGTTAATCTGATCAAGTTTCTGGCATGTCGATGCTGGTAAGAAGAAATTATAATCTAATGAAAGACCCCAACTGAACTTTTCCTATTTGCTGGCTCTGTTTCCGCAGATCTGGGGGCCCAGAGTGGGGGAGAGGGATGTGGATGTAGCTATAAACTCTTCTTTGAGGCACAAGCAGGATCCTTTCTTCGAAATAGAATATATAATCTTCCTCCAAAGGGATATACGATCCGTCTTAAAGTGGTCAAGGAAGTATATATTATAGCAATCGCGCTTAAAGTATAAATGAAAGGAGTAAAACAAACATCAAAATACAATTGGTCAGATTTTGCTTTACAAGCGGCATTGCTTAAAGCGAAGAGGCGTTAGCTGATAATATAGGCGAACAGGCGATACCGAATAGCTACAGAAGCATAGAATTCATGTTCTATGGATTCTCTTAAGAGTTCATCTGGTTCATTTCCATCGGATGTAGGAAAGCTTTCTGAACAGCATGAAAAAAACCATACACACATTCTCTTCAGATCAGAAAGAAGATTCTCAAATTGAGATTCAGATGTGATTTACGCCAATAGGTGAACATGAACAGCCGGAGTGAATTCCTGAAAAAGTGAAGAAAAGGATGCATCGAAAGTTAGTCTGTCTAACAGGGATTACACTCTTGCAAGGGGGCGTTGCTGGGTCCTGTCCTTCATTGTCGTAAGGGGACAGTGTGACCAGCGTGTGTGTGCCAACGACATAGTCAGAAAACCCAATTTCCTGCTAGGGAGCTGGGTAGGAATTATCACTCACTAAGTTCGGGTATTCATTTGATTAACGCTTACTTAATTCCTGTAATTGTTGGGACGGCCTATTCGTCTAGATCCTCTTCTTCGCCTATGTCTTAGCAGACCCTTCGTACCATAGAAACCTGCGATTTGCTTTATCGATTTCCTCAGTCACCACCGCCGGCAGACTCGTCACCAACATTGTATAAGTAGGAATCGATGAAGTGACAGAATTCACAAGAGTAGCTCTGCCGGCCAGGCTTAAAAGCTTTGCCTTCCAACCACTCAATCTCATATTCACTCTGTCGATCGATAATATCTCTATATGTATCCTTAGTTACCCGACCATGAACTATAGGGACTCCCAGATAGACGCCAAGGTTGTCTGTAAGAGGAAAACCACTAGCTGAACTCTGTTGGTTTGCAAGTTCTCTTGAAACATTTGGCGAGACAAACAGTTTCGATTTAGCAGGGTTGATAATCAGATTTTAATATCCAGAGAATTCCTCAATGCATGAGCGTATCAAAGACATCAGATCATGATACGCTTTGGAAAAAAGCATGAGATCATCGGCAAAGAAAAGGTGCGAAATAATAGGTCCCTCTCGTGAAATACGAATAGGCCGCCAGATCCCCCTATCAACCTTATCAAGAATCAAGAATCATATTTGAAAGCCTTTCCATTACCAAGATGAACAGATATGGTGAGAGAGGGTCCCCCTAGACCCCTGCCAGAAGAGAATTCAGGGAGTTTTTCACCATTCCAAATAATAGAAGTAGCCATGTGACTAATAGAAAACATGATGAGATTAACCAAATTGACAGGGAAATCAAACAACAGCAAGGTTTCTCGAAGGAATTGCCAACTAACAGTATCATACGCTTTATGAATATCAAGCTTAAGATACCTCCCTGTCTACCTTTCCGATTCATAAGAGAATGAATTTCCTCTTGAGTGACCAGAATATTATCAGCGGTGCTACGGCCAGCCAGAAAGCTATTTTGGAACGGCCCAACCACCCTCTGCAAGATAGGCCGTAGTCTAGCCACAAGGACTTTAGAAATAAGCTTGTACGCCGTGTTAAGCAAGGTGATAGGCCGAAAATCCAGAATAGACTCCGGGCATTCCACTTTCGGTATAAGAACAACATGGGCTTTCAAAATCACCTCCGAAATCTGCCCACTCAAGAAGGCATTACGAACAAAGGAAAGTAAAGTATGTTGAATGTTACCCCACTGTCTCTGAAAGAATAAAGGTTGGACACCATCAGGGCCCTGTGCCTTGAGACCTTTCCAAAAAAAATAAAGCTTCTCTAACCTCATCCAAACTAACATGCTTCATCAGGGACTGTTTTTCACACTCAGTCAAAAGGGGGGAAGGGCCATCAATAATCAATAAATATAGAATTAGAGACAGCCACAAACTGAAATAAAGACCTGTAAAAGTCTACAACATGCCGCTGCAAAACCTCACCATCAGAACACCAAGAACCATCGATTTGAAGCCGATAGATTCTGTTTCTATGACGACGAAACAGCAGCATACCTCTTCAATCGGCCTGAGGCGCTGATAAGCCCTTGTCGGCTTTCTATTTGCAGCATATGGAGCTTGACGGCTTGCCCGTGGAGTGAGGGGAAATGGAAATTACTTATGTTGTCACAAGTCTTTTTCAAGTTGGTTAATCTGTAAACAAGGGGTTTAATGGAGTTCAAGTCTTATCTCACATGGATCGTAACTACCGCCCTATATTATTATATTATTATAAATAGGTAGGAGCATATCGTTATATGGGACCAATTGGTCTCGTATCTAATATAGTAAGGTGCATAGGTCAGATTGGGGAACAGGAATCAAACTCACGATCAAAATCGTCAAGATATATATTCATCTAAATATCTGAAATGAACACCACATTAGAATACCCATTCTTACCCAATCCTGATCGTTGGGATCACCTATCCTTATTAGGAACGTTAAAACCCCTCTACTCACAACTTATCTTAGTAGAGCAGTTTACGACCCTCCAAAGTCGGACCCTGTCCTTCCTATCTGGCTCGTACCAAAAAAGAGAAAAATAAGCGAGGAGGCTGACAGGTGTGTGTTTTCTCTTTATCAGGTAGGAGGTAATGGTAGGGGGTTTATACAGCACATCGTGAGAGAGTTCTGTCCCTCCCATCCATCAGCAGAGATAGGATGGATGTATAGAGGAATCAATGAGGGATAAATCGATGATGAATAGTTAAGCTAGGTAGGGCCAAAAGGTGATTTATAGGCATAGAGACTTCAAGACCCCGTTCCTTTAAGAATCACATAACCTAACTTGCAGTTGCTGCCATGGCTCTATACTCAGCCTCTGTGCTCGACTTTGACTATTGCAAAGGCTAAGGTGGCTTCCCCAACTTTTTATTATGATGACCACTTTGAATATGTTCTGTGAGGAATCTGGAGAGAAGGTGAGTCTATCCAAATCGAAGATGTTAGTCTCTTCTCTAAGAACATTGATTCTCATCAAGCTGCAGATCTCAGTAGATACTGTGGAATCCCTTTTAACCGTTAGAAATGTATGCTTTTATAACTGGCATGCCATATTGTACGTCGTTTAGTTTAGCAACAAAAAGTTTAGGCAACAAAATCCGTCAAGAAATGCCTTTTATCTTACGAGTGCCTCGCCAGCTACTCCACAAGGGACCAGAAAGAGAGAATTGATCCACGACTCTTTGACGAGACCTGAGACCGGTAACTCTAACCAAGTTGGTATCCACTTCTTTTTTTGGATCTCGTCGAGTTCGACTTTCGAGGTGCTTCGTTCCAGTAAAAAGAGTAATTATCTCTTCTGCCACCGTAAGAGGGGCTGATTGGGATTGTTTAAGCAACTCACGTAATCGTTGACCTTCTTGCCAATCAAATGATTCTGACTAGCTTTCTTTCTCGAGATCAGAAGCAAATTGCGCAAAGGCTTCTTCTAATTCAGCGAATTGACACCCCTTTAATTTGTCCGAAGAAAGTTTGTGACTTACAGCCATAAAGAAGGGGGCCTCGACTTGTACCAGCCACTTCTGCCGATTTGTCTGCCTAACTAAACTAAGGATCGGGCTTTGACTTGACCCAGTCGTCATGCCAGCCCTTTTTTATGCGAAACTAGGTCGAGCCAGCGGGACGTATCTGCTAGAGATGGACGTATCTGCTCTTTACATGTACATTCCCTAAGACAGGGGCTTTGTGGATCGTAAGGAAGGCGAGTTAACCAGTTTGGTAGGAGACCGGCATTCGCCGAACATTCGGGTTCGGTCTTATCAGTCTCTTAGGATTCGAATCCCCTTTTACTCCAGCATCATCGTTGCGTGGCATCTTCGCCTATAACTCGCCTGTTGGTACTACTATTGAGATGATTTATTCCTCATCGCCTATCGGTGAAATAGACCTTCATTCGTCCTCTTCGACTTACTATTAGGCGAACAGAGGATAGCCAAAGACGGGGATAGCATTCATCTAGGATACGATCTTTATTCTCTGATGATCTTTCTCTATAACTCGAAAGATCACTCCCTAAAGGGTATAGGATAGAGAGATAGTTGACCGTTGGTTTGTTGTTGGTTAGAGATAGGGGGAGATGCGGTGACTTTCAGCCGGAAATCCTATGATGACGGGGATGCCCGATGACTCCTGAGTCAACTCACATATCCTTTCACACGCGAGAGACAGCCGTACACAGCTCATCATGAGTGCACCTGATCCTTGTTAGTGACACAGAAAAGTGCACGTTCAATTAATAATTAATTGAAATAAATTGCTTATTAAATAAAATAAAAATAAGTATTGTTGGTAAGGCGAGTCTCTTTTATTGGATTTGAATCGATAGCTCTCACCGTATGAAAGCGATAGCGGCCCAATCTCCCGGTCGAAATCTTACCGATTTCGACGGAGAAGCTAAGAAGCTATACAAAAAGCTTGCCCCAGAGGCTTCCCGGGATACAAGAAGCATAGTCTGAAGATTCCAATGCACGGAAAATGGGCTCTGAACGAATCTAGCTATCTGGAGCCTTCTTATTTCAGGAGAAGATGGAGCCGCTAGCCCTACTTTATACAGCCGGGCGGGGTCCCCTACAGCCGAACTAGCTGTGCACTACCTCCAAAATGTTCTTGAAGATATTGGCCTCCCGGATGCTTGGGTAAGGTTAATCATATTTATTGTTACTACAAACACTTTTTCTATCCAAAGGGATAAGTAAGGGGCTATTGACGAGAAGCCAACATCTCAGGCTAGACTCAGCCCATATCTTTTGCCTTGTCATTCTGATACAATATGAAAGGAGCGTACAGCCACTCGAACAACGTGAGAGGGGCTAACCCATCTCTATCAGCTAGTTAGCCAGCCGCTCTTTCCCTAGTCTTAGCTAGTCTCATTTTCCTTCGGCTTCTGTGTTTAGTACACAATATCGAACTCTGAGAGTCACATCTGCCACCTTGTTGCTGTACGGCCCGTGAGGGATGGAAGTGGAGTGACAAGAGGAGAGATCACCGGGCTGGCTTTTTCAAAGAGAGACTTCAGCGGGTCCATCCTTGCAATCAGCATGGTCGTCTAGTTCAACATGTAGTGGCGTCAGTCCAAGGGTACTATCCTCTAGCTTGTAGGAAATAACGCATGTAAGTAAAGCACTATCTTCATTCTATCTGTAGGCGTTGCGAGGCCCATGTAAGAGCACAACAGGTCTTTTCTAGAACCGTATACCTTGTCTCATAATCAGTGAACTTCTTGCTGAGATAGTATATGGCTCTTTCCTTCCTACCCCTTTCATCGTGCTGACCAAGGAAAGGACAGAACTTCCGTTTTGTCTTTTTATTACTGGTTTTTCTCTGTTCTGTACTATCATGGATGCTTCCATTACTGACAGATACATCAGTCGAGGCCTATCTATGTGCAGTTTATCCGCTAGCTTCCTAATGATGTAACCGCTACTGAAAAGGGGGACGGAATAGAAAGAGAATATTATGGGCTTGCTTGCTCACTGGATAGTACCTGATTTTCAGTATATTGAGTTGACTATATATCGATTCATCTGCTTGCTTCTTTTTCTTTCTTATTCAGCAAATCAGCTAAAATGTACTCATCTCGCCTATCGAAGTTCTGTTCAAAAACCTAAAAGCTTAGAGGGGCTGACTCAACATGAACTATATTAAATGAAACAGCTTTTAGCCGTTGTTCTCGAGGAGGAACCTTCACCCGATACTTAGGTAGCTATGTCACGGGTCGCGGACTCAAGCGCAAACCGTGCGGCACTTAGACTCGGTTATCTCAAACTTTGGTGCCTAAGTCAGCCTTCAAACCCAAGACAGCTTTGCTAACACTCACACTGCGGAAAATATAAGAGCACAAGAGAATGCACAAGTGTTTGGGTGAATGCTAGAAAGCCTCTATTCATCAAAACTGAATTGATTTACAAGTGGGAGGAAGGAGTGCCCCTATTTATAGTTGGCAGAAAATTGAGGACTTATTCTTCTTTCTTTGGAACACTACCGCGGTAAACTTGAGAATCTCTTCATGCACTGATCAGTGTATCCATACCGAGATTGTTCGGGGTTCTTCTTTTAGTTTCTTGTTCACTTTTGTTTACGTCCAGCCTTGTTCGGGGAGCAAGGAGATGTTCTGGGATGCTTTACGAATTTATGCTAGTTCCGTGACTCAACCGTGGATAGTAATGGGGGATTTCAATGATTTAGCTTTATCGTCCGAAAGAAAGGGGGGCTCTGGCTCATGTTTAGACAGAATTATGAAGTTCCGGGAGAGGATGGGGGACTGTGACCTTATGGATCCAGGTTGTATTGGTGGAGTTTTTACTTTTATCCGTAGAGTACATGGCAGGGTCATTTTACAGGAGCGTTTAGATAGGCTGTTGTGGAACGAAGAAGCTGTCCTTGCTTTTCCGGAGGGCAAGGTCTTTACTCTCCCGAGATTTTGCTCGGATCACAACCCTATTATGTTTAGTTCGCATGATAATCACATCCCTAATAAGGAGGCTAGACCTTTTTGTTTCGAAGCTGCGTGGTTGACTCATGATGGTTTCGATCGATCAATTATATTCAAGGAGTGTTGGTCTAAAGCACCTTTTTCCTTACCTGATGCGATTAAATCTCTGACAGAGGGGGTGTAAAGGAATGGAAAGAACGTGTTTTCGGTAACATTTTTGCTAAGAAGAAGTCATTGCTGAATCGGATTAGGGGTATTCAGAATGCTTGACATTATGGGTCATCTCCAAACCTTGAGAAGTTGGAAAGCGAGTTACAGGCGGAATATCAGAAAATTATTGTTCAAGAAGAATTATTGTGGCTACAAAAATCGAGGGCTGATTGGATTATTGACGGCGAGCGAAATACGAAATTCTTCCATCTTACAACGATGGTACGAAGAAATCGTAATCGTGTTTCAAGGCTGCAAATCGATGCGGAGTGGTGTGATGATCCGGCTACTCTACATGGACATGTTTTTCGTTTTTATTTGAATCTCTTCTTTGTCTTTTTTCTTTTCTTTCTTTGTAGAGATAATCTTACTCAACGAATCCCCACTCTAGTGATCGACTCATGAGATCTTTACATGATCCCATAATCACCCTCCAGTTGAGGCTTTCATGGAGGGGACTTTAACAGCCCCGTCTGTATTCAGCTGCACCGATTGCACGTATATCAAACTAACATAATTACATTGAAATCGACATCATAGAGTGAAAAAGGCATAATGAACTTTTTCGCCTATATCAGACTCCAAGTTCACCGGATAGCATGGATCACGCCTCTACTGGACTGGGCGTTGGAAAGGTCCCCCCGCTACGACCCTTCGACTTACGTCTCAGCCACTTCGTGCCCTTCGCCTTCGGCATCTTATTCGCCTATCGGTAAAGCCCCTGATGAAATCGTGCAACATATAGCTGCTATTTGGATCCTTTCAGATAGCGATAAAGAGGACTCTGTTCATTGGAACTTAGCAAGTGATGGTTGCTTTTCGGTGTCTTCGGCTTATCACAGCCAGTTTTCCCCTCTCCGGCCAAGTCCTTATTCTTGGGACTTTGTATGGAAGCTACCTTGCACAGCCAAACAACATTTATTTCTATGGAGACTTGCTCAAAATTCTCTGCCTACTGCTTCACTACTGCACAACAGAGGACTGGTCTTGTTACCTACTTGTTTTCGGTGTTCTTCTGATATTGAGTCTGCCCTACATGCTCTTAGGGATTGCCCAAAGTCAAAGAAGCTTTGGTCTCATTTCCAAGCAACCTCGCATTGTTCCAATTTCTTTAGCTTGGATTTGCAGAGTTGGTAAAAGAGGAATTGCTCTATCAGCACTACATGTTTCAACATCCCCTGGAATGTTTTGTTTACACACATTATATGGTTGGTTTGGTATTGGCGTAACGGCCAACTTCATGATGTTTCGTTCTGCTGGCCCTATAATGACTTTCAAATTGTGTTGGCCAAAGCTAAAGAGTCCTGGGATATTTTTCACAGTTCCGCCAAGCACTCTAAAGTAAATTCTCTGGTGAGCCGGTCTCCACCTCCTACTGACTATATCAAGCTCAATGTGGATGGATGTGTAAGGGGATCTCCAGGCTTAGCTGCTGCAGGGGGACTCATTCGAGACTCTGATTCTAATTGGATTTGCGGCTTCATATTTAGAATTGGGATTGCCCATTGTTTAGTAGCAGAATTGTGGGCAATTTACCATGGGTTACTGCTTTGTTGGGACCGAGGATTCCGCAAGATTTAGCTTGATTCAGACTCTCTAATCGCGGTGCAGAAGATCCATTCTGGACTGTCTTCATCAGCACAACCCCTTCGTCTTGTTGCTGCCATTGTTGAACTTCTTGACAGAGACCGGGTGGACTATGGTGCGTACCTTCGAAGGTGAGCTGGTCCAACCTTCCGCCGACTACTTGATCGTCCTCTTCGTCGCTTCGCGACCACGCTTGTTCGCCGCTACTACGCGCATTCCCTCTTCGACTTACTAAAAAAAAGCCCCTTCCGTACAGTTCTATTCGTCCTATTCGCTGCTAACGCACATTGGCTTGGAAGGAACGAACGAGCGAAGAGCGAGGGATGGCAAGGATCTACTGAATCGAGGAATGCATGGGGCCAGTCAGGTTGACATCTCATGCACATCTGTTGGAAAACAAGCCCGGGGTGGGTTTAGGTGGATGCCGACACGGAAATCTCTTCCTAACAGTGAGAATTTGTATTTGATCGAAGCCCAACGTATTCACATCGTTGAAATACGAGGTAGCAGCCTTCGCTTTGCAATTGCGTTTGATTCATTCTTGGGAGGGTGTTTTCAGTCCTGGGATAATGTTTGTCAAAAGGGTCTTATGGCCCCTAGATATTCAGTCTAATACCCAGGCTGCAAACGAGGATTTGCGCTTTTATGAGCATTTTTTGTCTTTGATCAATTGGCTAGTGCTTATGAGGGTGTGTATCTTCGTCCAGGTAGGTTTGCTCAGGTTATTGAAGGTGCCGGGAAAAGGCGTTTGTTTGTCATAGGTAACTATGTCAAACAGCGTCTTCTCCGCCCTGTACACGATTGGGCTATGTCGGTTTTAAGCCGACTCCCATCAGATGGGTCCTATCATCAGGTGGGACCCATCCATCGGTTATCACGCTGGGCTCCAAAGGAGTGTTACTCTTTTGACTTGAGTTCAGCCACCGACCGGTGGCCTGTGTCCATTATGCATGATTTAGTAGCGTGCATTT